CTGAAAAAGAGAGTCGTTTTCTCATATCCATTCTCCATATCATTGTTGGAAGAAAAATATCGGCTGCAACGATATGGAAATATTTAGTACATGCAGCCACGATCTAATAGATATACATCCAAATAATAGAAATCTTTTTTATTATATATATCAAAATGAAATATAGAAATCTTATTCTTATCTAGATAGAATAGAAGATAGAAAGATAGAAATCTTATTCTTATCTAGATAGAATAGAAGATAGAAAGATAGAAATGAATCTTGAGCTGTATTCAAAGCAAGAGAGTGAAAATAGCTCTTTTATTGTGCCTTGGACTAAACCTTCCTCTGTGGGAAATGAAAAAATAATTTCTTCCTATCGAACATCGAGGAACAAAACGATTGAATTGGAAATATCGACAAATTCTTGTGGAGTCCAAAAAAAAAGGGAGGGCAACTCGTTCCAATTTCATCGCTATCGAATTTGAATATCAGAATAGCAGATATAGTCACAATTCAATGGGTCAGATCCACTTAGTTTTCTTTTGTTGATTTCTAACCTTTCCAATAGATTTGATTTCGATTTTATTTCTACTTGAAACTCGGAATATTTGGTAATTCAAGAGATGACTTATCATTCTTGACGATAATTACTTTTAAACGATAACGTATTATTATACGGTTGGTTACTACTCTTAAAAAAATCTCCCTTCTTCCTTCAAATATGAATACTACTACTGTAGTTTTAGTAAAGTCAAAGCCCCCTATCGGATTTGAACCGACGACTTAGGCCTTACCATGTCCTTACTCTACCACTGAGTTAAAGGGACCCGTTTTATTTAATTCGTGAATGGGTCACTATACTATATAGTATGCGGATAAAATCTTATATGTAGATAAATATATTTTCTATATATAAGTATATATATAGATAGATTAGTATAAGTATATATCTAGATAGATAAGTACATACAGTAAACTCATCGCCGCTAGTGGCTTATTCTTAACTAGCAAATCTAGGGTAAAAGGTAAGGAATTTTGTTTCAAAACCAACTTTCTTTAATAGCTTTTCTTTTATTGAATGGATTCCCATCAGAACGAACTTAACGTGATTGATCCATGTCCACCTACTAATTTCACAAAGATTCAAGAAATTTTTTGAATCATATGTGGAAGAGATTCTACTTGTCCACGAACTAAATTCTTAGGTAAAAAGGAATTTTCAATAACTTCTTGATCTCCAATTCCAAGATTTCTTCTTTGTTCATTTCCTAGCTTAATGTGAAATAGCGATAGGGATATCTCATCTTAACAATGAGAGCGTAAGAAATGGAATTTCACCCCCCCCCTTTTTTCTGACGGACCAATCACTCCCTCAAAGAATCCTTTCTTTCTTTCGTATTTGTGCAATTTTTTTATTAGAAAATAAAGAGAATATAGATTTCTATAGACAAATAAAATGGAGAATCTAATGAATGATTCTTGAATATGAATGACGAATCCAAGATGAATATGAAATCGTCAAAAACTGAAGGATAATTCGGATCTCTTCATACCTATTATATTGACAATTTCAAAAAATTGTTCATATACTTAAGTATCCATATAAGAAGTATCCAGAGAAAAAATATCATATAAGCAGTATCATAGCGGTTGCGCAAGTATGCCCCCATCGTCTAGTGGTTCAGGACATCTCTCTTTCAAGGAGGCAACGGGGATTCGACTTCCCCTGGGGGTAGGGTACTACGAAAAGAAGTTGGTCAGGGATTACAATATGCCTAAAATGGATTCTTCCTGGGTCGATGCCCGAGTGGTTAAAGGGGACGGACTGTAAATTCGTTGGCAATATGTCTACGCTGGTTCAAATCCAGCTCGGCCCAACAATTCACCAATCTACCATCTCGTGGTAGAACCCCCTTGTTCTTCAGAAATACCTGATACGGGGGAATAAAAAAGAATCAAATTTTATGCTCGATCCCTTATTTCCCTGGGATTGTAGTTCAATTGGTCAGAGCACCGCCCTGTCAAGGCGGAAGCTGCGGGTTCGAGCCCCGTCAGTCCCGACGAATCGCTACATCCGTTGGCCTCTCCTCTTTCATAGAAAGAGGGGCCGTGGGGTAGCATTGCATTCCCAAGGGGATTCTTTTTGTTTTTTTTCAGCGAAGAAAGAGCAAACCCTAAATTAAAATGAAAATACCTAAAATAGGGAATTTGATGAAAGAGTCCATCTTTTTCCCGAGACTCAGCTTTATCCCACTTCTTTGTCTTCCAAAGAAAATTAGATCGTTAAAAAAAAACAGGGTTTAGAACTTATCTTTTTCTGCTTTGCTTGTCTTGTTTGTTGGGGGTTTGTAACTAATGGAAAGGGATGGGTGGTGAGATGATATGACATTTGATGATTTTACAAGGAAGACCTAAGATAGGTTTATAGAAACTAAAGAAGAGAAACGAATGCTACATAATGTTAAATAAAGGAATTTTTGATTGGACCGGGAATCCTATTTTGGATTCGGTATGGATAAAAGATCTCCCTATGTTATACTATTCAATTTTCGACGACGAATTGAGTTGCTCGCTTAGATATTGTTATTCATGATAGTGATCCGATTCAATATCGTCGAGAGGTTATCCATTCATTGAATTTAGAGGTGCAAGATTGATTCTCTCTAGGGGATTAAATCCCGAGTTATTGTGAAGTAAAAAACCGATGAGATTATGGAAGTAAATATTCTAGCATTTATTGCTACTGCACTCTTCATTTTAGTTCCTACTGCTTTTCTACTTATCATTTACGTAAAAACAGTGAGTCAAAATAATTAATTAATTTGAATGAAACTTGATCTTATCAATGGTTGAAAAATCAAACGAAAGGGATTCAAATTTTGCGTATTAAATGAAAGGGACGGGCTAGAATTGGCAATATTCTCTGAGATCCGAAAGTATGGTAAGAAAGATTCATCGAGTTCTTTCTTACCGTACTATATAGTGTTATTGTAGTGTATAAAGTTATACGTTCTAATAAAGCTAGAGGCTTGATATAGATTAATCTACTGTATTATCTTCATATATTATCTACATATATGTAGATATTTTCTATTTCTAGTGTTGCTATTCATTTTCTCTATAGAATTGACATAGGGCCCAATTCTTTGATACATCTATTTGTTCCCATCAATCGAAAAGAATCGTTTTACTCTTATAGAATCCATTCCTTCACCAGAATTCAATGAAATTGAAAACTGAATAGATCTTGATATTAAATAGTTCAAAATGCGTTACAGAAAGATTTCTAAAACAATTGATACTGTTTGATTCCTCAACTCAATAAGTAGTGCTTCTAGAGACCACTTCTTCCCCATACTACGAGTGAAAGGGAAAATGTAAAGACTACCATTAAAGCAGCCCAAGCGAGACTTACTAGATCCATGTGAATTATGTCCCCTATCTCTACGATAGAATTTTTCTATTATTGCTCACTAATAATAGTGGAATCAATGGTGCAGAGTCAAAAAGGGATTCTGAATGAAGACTGTTGATGAACCAATTCAACAAATCCACTTCTAACAAATTCCTCTATTCGAATTGGGAAAAACTCACGACAAGTAAAATATGCTAGGAATACTAAGGCCCACTCTTTTTTCTTAACCTTTTTAGGTAAAAAGGTTAAATAGATAGATCGCTATCTAGGTGAAATAGTCGGGCGACGTTAGACTCGATTCTTGGCGGGGGGTTGGCCCCCAAAAATGCTTTCTTTTTGTACTTTTTCTAGAAATTCTATAAACAAAGGAAATTATCTATCCACTCTCAGATAGATTGAATGTCTGAACACTCTAGAGATTCTCGCGAGTGGGTATATTTATACACAGTATCTAAAAGATCTGCCGTCCTTTCCACAATTACTAGTCCTACCCACCGGCTATCCAATGGACTTTAAGACCCACTCATGAGTCTGAGTAGTAAAAGGAGATAGCCCTTCGACCATTAGAATCTTTCCTTCAATCCTCGATCCAAGGATTGATAATCTTGTAGAAAACCCCCTAAGAGGTGGTTAAAATCAACCATATCAACAGTCCCTTTCTTTTGTTTTTGCTGTGGGTGGAATAATTGGTCGAGTTCTATCAGCAGAACCGAATAAGAGAGTTCGACCTTTTTGTTGATCAGGCGACACCCAGATTTGAACTGGGGAAAAGGGATTTGCAGTCCCCCGCCTTACCACTCGGCCATGCCGCCAAAACGATCCAAAAACCTACTGGGTGAAAATTTTTCGTGGGATGGATTACTAAACTTCTTGGTTTATTGTGCTTGAACCTCGAATCCTAGAATCCCTTTTCTAAAAGAAAAGAAAGCCCTTTCCCCCTTTTGATTAGATTTGATCCACCTCTTCGATTGATTGTCTAGTATCTCAAAACATACAATGCCTAAAAACTTCCCCTTGCTTTTCGATTGAAAAAAACAAGTGTGGATTTTCTGTTACAAAAGCTAAAATTTATGACTAATTTGAATAATTATTGAGTCCTGACTGTGAATTCAGGAATGATTTTTGGATTTTCATTTCGAATTGTCTTTGCCTAATGACATAAGAAAATACAAATTGTTAGAGAACTAATCAGTATTGATTCTTTTACCTTTCTCAATTTCAATCAAATATAAGAACATATATTCGTATATAGAAACCCCAGAACGGAAATTCTTACACAGAAAGTCAATTGGCTATCTTATTTATCGATGTTGCCTAGTTAAGGGAATTAAAAAGAAATTATCACGCTTCAAATTTTCATTGAATAAAAAAAAGGTAAAAATGTCTCTCTTCTCTACAAAGGATTTTTTGCACAATGGAAAACATAATAAGAAAATATTCAATATTTAAGGTTAAGTCCTAAGGAATCGACTCTATATTGTTTCTGAGTTTGATTTCTTTATCTCAGCGAAAAGATCAAATAATGAATCCATTTGGTTTTCTGGTATTCAAGCAGATTGGAATATGTAATTGGTAGAGATTGCCTCAGTTTTGTTTTTTTTTT